AATGGAATGCTTGATTAAAAGATTATTTTGATGTAATAAAAAATGTAATATTATATTACTTCCATTATACTCAATAGAATTAAACTATTACCTGAAATATCAAAAATTTCAATGCATCATACAACAAAATATATAAGAAAAATAAGCTAAATAATAAGCTAATGGGTTCATACCTCATCAATGGACAATATCCTTTTTCTAATTAATAATAAATCAACAAATATATTATTTACATCAATTTTATTAATTAGAGTCCCAATCTCAATTTCATCAAACTCATGATTTATTGTATGAATAGGGATAGAAATTAATATAATAGCATTCATCCCATTAATTATAGAACAAAAAAATATATTAGCTAAAGAAGCTGCCCTAACTTACTTTTTAGTTCAAACAATTGCATCAATACTAATAATTATATCATTCATTATTATATCAATAAAAGACATCAATAACATTAACTTAGGATCAATTTTATTAATAAGATCATTAATAATTAAAAGAGGAATATCCCCATTCCATTTTTGAATACCTAAAATAATAGAAGGAATCAATTGAAATAAATGTTTTATTTTAATAACATGACAAAAATTAATTCCATTAATAATAATATCAAACATTATTAAAATTAATTTAATTACATTAACAGCCATAATCTTATCTATTATTGTAGGGGCAATTGGAGGATTAAATCAAACATCATTACGGAAGATAATAGCATATTCATCAATTAGAAATAATGGTTGAATAATAATAGCTATATTAATAAGAGAACATATATGAATAATATACCTCATTATATACACAATCATAACTTATATTATAACATCATCAATAAATAGATATATAAATTTTCACATTAACCAAATTATATCAATAAATGAATCAACTACAAAAAAATTAATAATTATAATAAATATATTATCAATTAGAGGTCTCCCTCCGATAATAGGATTTATACCAAAATGATTAATCATTCAAACAGCAACAAACATAAATGAATTAATATTAATAGGAACTATAATTATTATAACTCTCATTACAGTATTTTATTATCTACGTATCATATTTAGAGTAATAATATTATCAAATATTGAACCAAAATGGAATAACAAAATAATTATTAAAAATAAATCAAAAATATACTTAATATCAACAATTACCCTTACAGGACTAATATTAATTACTATATCAATTATATTAATATAAGGATTTAAGTTAAATAAACTAATAACCTTCAAAGTTATAAATAAAGTAACACTTTAAGCCTTAGTAAATTAATTACACCCTCAAATTTGCAATTTAAAATCATTTTTTGAATATAAAGCCAAAATAGTAAGAAGGTATAAACCTCTAAATAAATTTACAATTTATCACCTAATATTCTCAGCCATCTTACTAATGAAACGATGAATATTTTCAACTAACCATAAAGATATCGGAACTTTATATTTTCTATTAGGAATATGATCGGGAATAATTGGATTATCAATAAGAATATTAATTCGAATAGAATTAGGAAGACCAGGATCCATTATTGGAAATGATCAAATTTATAATACTATTGTTACAGCACATGCTTTCATTATAATTTTTTTTATAGTTATACCAATTATAATTGGAGGATTTGGAAATTGACTTTTACCAATCATAATTGGAGCTCCAGATATAGCATTTCCACGAATAAATAATATAAGATTTTGATTATTACCTCCATCATTAACATTATTAATTATAAGAAGTATAATTGATACAGGAACAGGAACAGGTTGAACTTTATATCCACCTCTAGCAGGATTAACAGGACATAGAAGAATATCAGTAGATTTAACTATTTTTTCATTACATATAGCAGGTATTTCATCAATCCTAGGAGCAGTTAACTTCATCTCAACTACCATTAATATAAAACCCAGTAGAATATCAGCAGAACAAATCCCTCTATTTGTTTGATCAGTAGTAATTACAGCAATTTTATTATTATTATCATTACCAGTTTTAGCAGGGGCTATTACTATATTATTAACTGACCGTAATATAAATACTTCATTCTTTGATCCATCAGGAGGTGGAGATCCCATTCTATACCAACACTTATTTTGATTTTTTGGGCACCCAGAAGTTTACATTTTAATTTTACCTGGATTTGGAATAATTTCACATATTATTTCACATGAAAGAGGAAAAAAGGAAGTATTTGGAAATTTAGGAATAATCTTTGCAATAGCAGCAATTGGTTTATTAGGATTTGTAGTATGAGCTCATCACATATTTACTGTAGGAATAGATGTAGACACACGAGCATATTTCACCTCAGCAACAATAATTATTGCAGTACCAACTGGTATTAAGGTATTTAGATGATTAGCAACCATATATGGATCTAAATTAACATTTAGACCATCATGTTTATGGGTAATAGGATTTGTATTCTTATTTACTTTAGGGGGATTAACAGGAATTGTATTATCAAACTCATCTATTGATATTACATTACATGATACTTATTACGTAGTAGCACACTTCCACTATGTATTATCAATAGGAGCAGTATTTGCTATCATAGCAGGATTTATTCAATGATACCCTTTATTTACAGGATTAACAATAAATCCATTATGATTAAAAATCCAATTCATTACAATATTTATTGGAGTAAACTTAACTTTCTTCCCACAACACTTCTTAGGATTGGCTGGAATACCACGACGATATTCAGACTATCCCGATATATTCACATCATGAAATATTATTTCATCAATAGGAGCTCTAATCTCAACAATTAGAATAATAATATTTATTATAATCTTATGGGAAAGAATATCAACTATACGACAAACAATTTTCAGATCTCATATAACTAGATCATTAGAATGAAATCATAATTTACCTCCAACAGAACATACTTATAGAGAATTACCTATACTAATTAAATTCTAATATGGCAGAATAGTGCTATAGATTTAAGACCTATATATAAAGATATATCTTTTATTAGAAATAACAACTTGACCAAATTTATACTTACAAGATAGATCATCACCTTTAATAGAACAACTAATCTTCTTTCATGATCACATCATAATAATTTTAATAATAATTGTTACAACAGTAAGATATACAATAATTATAATAATTGTTAACAAATACACTGATCGAAATTTACTAGAAGGTCAAATAATTGAATTAATCTGAACAGTAACTCCAGCAATAACATTATTTTTTATTGCAACACCATCACTTCGATTACTATATTTAATAGATGAAATTAATAATCCAATAATAACTACTAAGGCAGTAGGACATCAATGATATTGAACATATGAATATTCAGATTTTAATGAAAACGAATTAGAATCATATATAATCAACCAAGAAAATAATAATGATTTACGATTATTAGATGTAGATACCCGAATAACACTACCATCAAATACCTTTATCCGAATAATTGTAACATCTACTGATGTAATTCATTCATGAACATTACCATCAACCGGAATTAAAATTGATGGAACACCTGGTCGATTAAACCAAGCAAGAATATTATTAAATCGAAATGGATTAATATATGGACAATGTTCAGAAATCTGTGGTACAAATCATAGATTTATACCAATTGTAGTAGAAAGAATTCCAATTAATAATTTCATTAAATGAATAATAAAATCATCAAATGACTGAAAGCAAGTAATGGTCTCTTAAACCACATAATAGTAATTAGCAACTACTTTTGATGAGAAAATTAGTTAAATAAATAACATTAATATGTCATATTAAAATTATTAATAATTAATATTTTCTAATACCACAAATAATACCCATAAGATGAATCATAATTTATATTTACTTTTTAATAATAATAATAATATTTATTACAAAAATATATTTCTATAAAAATATAAAAAAAAATAGAATAACGACTCATATAAAAACACAACAAGAAAAAATCTGAAAATGATAACAAATTTATTTTCAATTTTTGATCCTACAACAAGAATAATAAATAGATCATTAAATTGAATAAGATCAATTATAGCATTAATAATTTTACCAAACACATACTGAATATTAAATAATCGATATAAAATAATATGATCAATACCAATAAAAATAATAAATAATGAATTTAAAATTTTATTAAGTATTAAAAATAATAAAGGAACTACATTAATATTCATCTCACTATTTATATTAATCATAATTAATAATTTAATAGGATTATTCCCATATGTATTTACTAGAACTAGTCATTTAATTATAACTTTATCAATAGCTCTACCTTTATGACTAGCATTTATATTATTTGGATGATTAAAAAATTCAGAAAAAATATTTACACACTTAGTACCTATAGGAACCCCTAATGTATTAATACCTTTTATAGTATGTATTGAAACAATCAGAAATATTATTCGTCCAGGAACCTTATCAGTACGTTTAGCAGCAAATATAATTGCAGGACACTTAATTTTAACATTATTAGGAAATACAACAATAAGAGTATCAATAAATATTTTACCAATAATAATTACCATTCAAATATTATTATTAATATTAGAAACAGCAGTTGCAATCATTCAAGGTTATGTATTTGCAGTCCTTAGAACTCTTTATGCAAGAGAAGTAAACTAATGTCAAACCAAAATCATCCATATCACTTAGTTGAAATAAGACCATGACCTCTAGTAGGAGCAATATCAACAATAATTATATTAACAGGATTAGTCAACTTATTCCAAAAAAATTCAATAACAATCATAACATTAGGGATAATAATAACAATTTTAACAATAATTCAATGATGACGAGATGTCGTACGAGAAGGAACATATCAAGGATTACATACTAAAATTGTTATTAAAGGATTACGATGAGGTATGATTCTATTCATTATCTCAGAAGTATTTTTTTTTCTATCATTCTTTTGATCATTTTTCCATAGAAGATTATCCCCCGCAGTCCAAATTGGATCTACATGACCACCTATTGGTATTATACCTTTTAACCCCATACAAATTCCATTATTAAATACAATAATCCTATTAACATCAGGAGTAACAGTAACATGAGCCCATCACAGAATACTAAATAACAATTTTAAAGAAATAAATCAAAGATTATTAATTACAATTGCTATAGGATTATACTTTACATTATTACAAATATATGAATATATTGAAGCTCCTTTCACTATTAGAGATTCAATTTATGGGTCATCATTTTTTATAGCAACAGGATTCCACGGACTTCATGTAATTATTGGAACAACTTTTTTAATTGTATGTATATTACGTCAATTAAACTTACATTTTTCAAATAATCATCATGTTGGATTTGAAGCTGCAGCATGATACTGACATTTTGTCGATGTTGTATGATTATTTTTATATATTTCAATCTATTGATGAGGAAATTAATTTATTTAATATAAATAGTATATTTAACTTCCAATTAAAATGTCTGTAAAACAGAATAAATAATTAATTCAACAATAATTATAGCAACAATCACACTAATTTTACCAAACCTAATAATATTAATTAATATAATTTTATCAAAAAAAACAATAATAGATCGAGAAAAAAATTCACCATTTGAATGTGGGTTTGACCCAAAATCATCTTCACGAATACCCTTCTCATTAAAATTCTTCCTAGTTGCAATAATTTTCCTAATCTTTGATATCGAAATTGCCCTACTATTACCAACTATACCAACTATAACTATATCAAATATAAATCAATGAATATTATCAACAAATACCTTTATTATCATTCTAATTATTGGATTATATCATGAATGAAAACAAGGAGCCCTAAATTGAACAAAATGGGATTATAGTTAAATATAACATTTGATTTGCATTCAAAAAGTATTGATTAATCAATTTATCTCAAATAATAAGCATTTATGCATTTAGTTTCGGCCTAAAAGAAGATATAAAAATTATATCATTATTTAACTATTAACTGAAACCAAAATAGAGGTATATCATTGTTAATGATATTATTGAATAAGAAATTCCAGTTAAGGAAATATGAATGAACAAATAATAGCTGCTAACTAATTATTTTAACGGTTAAATTCCGTTTATATTTCTATTTATATAGTTTAAATAAAACATTACATTTTCATTGTAAAATCAAAATAAAAATTTTTATAAATTATTTACAGGCAATATATTAACCTCCTTAATATCTTCAATATTAAATTCTAATAAAATATATAAATTAAAATAAAATAATTAAAATAAATCAAAAAGACAAAATAATAAAAAATAAATTAAAAATATTATTCTGAACACTTTGATTTAAATAAGAATAATAATTTAAAGAAGCAGACAAGCCTTGACCACCCACTAACTCAAATCAACCATAATCAAAATTCCTATTAATTTTTAAACCAAATATTAAAGAAAAATAAGTAAACTTAATTGTAATATAAGGTATAAATCATATTATTCCAAAATATATACAAATCCTATTTAATAAAAAATTATATAATATATCCAATAAACTAAACTTATTAATTAAATAACCAAATCATCCTCCTATTAAACAGACAAAAATAACTATTAACTTATAATAAAAAGGAATAATAATAAATAAAGGAGTAGGAAATAAAATTCATCCAAGTAAACTACCCCCAAATACAGAAAAAAAAACTATTACAAATATACCACTCAATATAAATCAACCCTCATCATTAATATAATGATATCTATAAAAAGAAAAATCCCTAACTAATAAATAATAAATTAATCGAATTCTATATCTAACTGTAAGACCAGTAGAAAAATAAAATAACAAATAAGAAAATAAATTAATATTATTCATTGAAAAAATCTCAAGAATTAAATCCTTAGAATAAAAACCAGATAAAAAAGGTATACCACACAAACACAAACTAGAAATAACAAAACATATACAAGTTAATGGTATTTGACAAAATAAATTACCCAAATAACGAATATCCTGACAATCCTTAAAAGAATGAATAATAACACCAGAACATATAAATAATAAAGCTTTAAATAAAGCATGAGTTAATAAATGAAAATAAGCTAAATAAACATAACCAAAAGAAAGAATTGATATTATTAAACCCAATTGACTTAAAGTAGATAAAGCAATAATTTTCCTTAAATCAAATTCAAAATTAGCACAAAACCCTGATATTAATATAGTTAATAAAGAAATAAATATCAAATATATAGATAAAGATGAATTAACATATAAAGGATTAAAACGAATTAATAAATAAACACCAGCAGTAACTAAAGTAGAAGAATGAACTAAAGATGATACAGGAGTTGGTGCTGCCATAGCAGCAGGCAGTCAAGGAGAAAACGGAATTTGAGCTCTTTTAGTTATAGCAGCAATAACAATAAATAATCCAATAATTATAACATCAAAATTAAAAGAAAAAAAGTCAATATATATAAAGTAATTTCATCTACCATATCTAAATATCCAAGCAATAGATATTAATAATATTCTATCACCAACACGATTAGATAAAGCAGTAATTATACCAGCATTAAATGATTTAACATTCTGATAATAAATTACTAAACAATAAGAAACTAAACCCAACCCATCCCAACCTAATAAAATTCTAATTAAATTAGGACTAATAATTATAAACATTATTGAAAAAATAAATATCAAAACTAAAATAATAAAACGATTAATAAATATATCACCTAATATATATTCCCTTCTATAATAAATAATTAAAGAAGAAATAAAAAGAACAAACCCCATAAAAATTAAAGATATTCAATCAAATAATATTGTTATAATAAGTTGTGAACTATTAATAATAAATAATTCATATTCAACAAAATAAACAATATCATTTATTACAAAATAAATACCAAAAGAAAAAAATAAAAAACTAACAAATAAAAGATAAATTAATAAAATATTACATAAAGAAAAACGTCACAAAATAACCTAAAGTATACAATACATTTTCAGACCCACAAGCTGATATTTTAATTAAATTATTTAAGTTAAATGAATAATAAATTAGATATAAAAATAATTAAATTTAAAGGAAATCAATGCAAAAATAATAACAAATATTCACGCAAATAACCATTACAAAAAGAAAAAGAACCAGAAAAATATATACCATGCTGAGTATATGAATATATATATAATGTATAAGCAGCACTAAAAAAAGATATAAACAAAAACACATATGTATTAATTAAATCCCAAGATACTAAACTATTAAATAACATAATTTCACCTATTAAATTTAATGAAGGAGGAGCCGCCATATTATATGATCTTAATAAAAATCACCATAAAGATATTGAAGGTATAAAATTAATTAAACCTTTAATAATATACAATCTACGACTACCCAAACGATCATAAACAATGTTAGCTAAACAAAATAAACCAGAAGAACACAAACCATGAGCAACTATTAAAACTAATAAACCAAAAATACCTCAACAATTCAAAGTTATAATACCCCCCAATACCAATCCTATATGAATAATAGAAGAATAGGCAATTAAAGATTTAAGATCTGTTTGACGAAGACAAACAAATCTAATAAATAATCCTCCAAGCAAACTTACACTAACCCAAAAATAGTTATATATTATACCAGAAGTAATTAATATAAAAAAAACACGAAATAAACCATATCCTCCCAACTTCAATAAAACACCAGCCAAAATCATTGAACCAGAAACAGGGGCCTCAACATGAGCTTTAGGTAATCAAATATGAAAAAAAAATATAGGAATCTTAACTAAAAATGAAGTAATTATACAAATATAAAAAACAAAATATACATAATCAACAAAAAAAGTTAATGAAAAAGATAAACTCCCAAAAAATGAATAAAAATATAAAATTGATAACAATATAGGTAAAGAAGAAAATAAAGTATAAAAAAGAAAATATATTCCAGCCTGCAAACGTTCAGGTTGATAACCCCAACCAAAAATTAAAAATACTGTAGGAATAAGTCTTGATTCAAAAAATAAATAAAATAAAATAAATCTATTTCTAGAAAATGATAAATACAAAATAATAAATAAAAAAACAACAAAAAATAAAAAATAATTTATATAATAACCATAATGGTAAATAGATTCACTAGCTAAAATTATTAAACCACAAATAAAAAAACTTAATAAAATCAATGAATAAGAAAAAACATCACAACCTAAAAAATAACTTAAATTACATACATAATAATAACTAACAAATATAAAAAAAAAATAAAATATAGAAAAAAATAATATATTAAAAACCAACCATCAAATACCTAAATAACATAAAGGAATTAAAAAAATATTAAAAAATAAAACACTTAACATTGAAGTAAATTAAAAGAAGAAAAATAATCATTACCATATCCACGAATCATTCTAACCAAAAGAGAAAGTCCTAATGTAGCCTCACATACCCAAAAAGTCAATATTAATATTATAAAATATAAATCAAAAGTTATAAACAATATATATATATAAACAAATCAAAATAATGATAATACAAGATACTCAAGTCTCAATAAAGTAATTAAAAAATGATTATAATTAAAAGAAAATACTAACAAACCACAAAAGAATATAAATAAAGACATAAAAAAATAAATTATCAATAGTAAAGCTTAAATAATTTAAAATAAAATATTGGTCTTGTAAGCCAAAAATGAATATTATATTCTTAAAGCTTCAAAGGAAGATATAACACCTATCAACAATTCCCAAAACTATTATTTTAAATTAAACTAACCTTTGAAATCAAAATATTAATAACAATAAATATAATTATAAATATAATATTCTTAATTATAAAACACCCATTATCTATAGGATTAACAATTATTATTCAAACAACTATCATCTCAATAATAACAGGAATAATAAATAAATCATTCTGATTTTCATATATCCTATTTATTATATATATTGGAGGAATAATAGTATTATTTATCTATATAACAAGATTAATACCAAATATAATATTTAAAATATCAAAAAAAATAATATTAATAACAATAACAATAATTATTATCACAATAATTTTAAATAAAAACTATATTATAATTAACAATGATATAACTATAATAAATTATAAAAGAACAATATTAATAAAAATATATAATATACCAACCAATATTACACTAATTATAATAGCATCATACTTATTATTTACTATAATTACTGTATTTAAAATTACAGAATCAAATAAAGGACCATTACGAATAATATTTAACTAATGAATATACCAATACGAAAAAAACAACCACTTATTAAAATAATAAATAATTCACTAATTGATCTACCAACCCCAATTAATATTTCAACATGATGAAATTTCGGATCACTATTAGGAATTTGTTTAATAATTCAAATCCTAACAGGCCTATTTCTAGCAATGCATTATACACCAAATATCGAAATAGCTTTTAATAGAGTAAGCCACATTTGTCGAGACGTAAATAACGGATGACTAATACGAACAATACACGCAAACGGAGCATCCATATTCTTTGTATGTATTTATCTTCATGTAGGGCGAGGATTATACTATGGATCATATAAATATATCGAAACATGATCAACAGGAGTAATTATCCTACTACTTGTAATAATAACAGCATTTATAGGATATGTATTACCATGAGGTCAAATATCATTTTGAGGAGCAACAGTAATCACAAATTTATTATCAGCAATCCCATACCTAGGAAATGAATTAGTACAATGAGTATGAGGAGGATTTGCAGTAGATAATGCAACCTTAAATCGATTTTTTACAATTCATTTCCTAATACCATTTATTATCACCGCCATAGTAATAATTCATCTATTATTTTTACACCAAACAGGATCTAATAATCCAATAGGACTTAAAAGAAATTCAGATAAAATCCCTTTTCATCCCTACTTCTCCCTAAAAGACATCCTAGGATTTATTCTAATAATTATAATATTAACTTACTTAACTCTTATAGAACCTTATATATTAGGAGATCCAGATAATTTCACCCCAGCAAATCCTTTAGTAACACCTACTCATATTCAACCAGAATGATATTTCCTATTTGCATATGCAATCCTACGATCAATTCCTAATAAATTAGGAGGTGTAATAGCACTAATATTATCAATCCTAATTTTATTAATTATACCATTATATAAAAGAAACTTTCAAGGATTAACATTTTACCCTATTAACCAAATAACTTTTTGATTAATATTAATAACAACCATGTTATTAACAATTATAGGTGCCAAACCAGTAGAAGATCCTTATATTTTAATAAGACAAGTATTAACTATTATATACTTTTCATACTTCCTATTAGATAATATAATAAAAATAATATGAGACAATATTATTAAATAAAGTTAATAAGTTTAAAAGAAACATATATTTTGAAAATATAAAAAAGAAGTTCAAACCTTCTATTAACTTAACTAAAAATAGTTCAATAAAATCATTAAATCAAACAAAAATAGTTCAATAAAATCATTAAATTAACTAAAAATAGTTCAATAAAATCATTAAATTAACTAAAAATAGTTCAATAAAAAAAAATTGAAATAATAAAAAGTTTAAAACCAATAATAAAAATTAAATAATTTAAGGAAAAAGGTAAATAACACTTTCAAGCTAAATACATAAGTTTATCATAACGAAAACGAGGTAAAGTACCACGAATCCAAATAAATAAAAAAGACAAAAAAATCATTTTAATAAAAAAAAATAAAGAAAAAACATCACAACCTAAAAAAACAATACAAGAAAATAAACTTATAAATAAAATCATAGAATATTCTCTTAAAAAAATTAAAATAAAACCACCTCTTCTATATTCAACATTAAAACCAGACACCAACTCAGATTCACCTTCAGCAAAATCAAAAGGAGTACGATTAGTATCAGCCAATAAAGAAGAAAATAAACATAAACATAAAGGAAAAAATAAAATAATATATCAACCAAATAACTGAAAAAAATAAAAATTAAATAAACAATAACTACCCCCCAACATAATAAATGATAATAAAATCAAAAATAATCTAACTTCATATGAAATGGTCTGAGCCACTGAACGCAACCCTCCTAATAAAGCATAATTAGAATTAGAAGATCAACCAGCCAACATAATTCTATAAACATTTAATCTAGCACAACACAAAAAAAATATCAAACCCAAATTATAAACAAACAAATTAGAAAAATAAGGAATAACAATTCAAATAATTAATGACAAAAATAAATTAAAAATAGGAGAAAAATAATAAGGAACAAAATTAGATAAACTAGGAACGATTACTTCCTTAAAAAATAACTTAATAGCATCAGAAAAAGGTTGTAATAAACCTAATAATCTAACTTTATTAGGACCTTTACGAATCTGAATATATCCTAATACCCTTCGTTCCAATAATGTAAAAAAAGCAACACCAACCAAAACAAAAATAATTAATAAAATAAAAGAAATTAAAGAAATAAAAAAATCGACATATATCAATACTAATTGTTATTATAAATAACATAATTAAATTCTAAACTTAATACACTTAATTCTGCCAAATTAGTTAATATAAATCAAAGATAATAAATTATTTATATTATATGGTCCTTTCGTACTAATATAATAAAAAATATTAAGGATAGAAACCAACCTGGCTCACGCCGGTTTGAACTCAGATCATGTAAGAATTTAAAAGTCGAACAGACTTAATTATTAAGCACCTACACCCAATTATTATCTTAATCCAACATCGAGGTCGCAATCTTCTTTGTCGATATGAACTCTCAAAAAAAATTACGCTGTTATCCCTAAGGTATCTAAATCTTAAAACATTAATAAAAGGTCATATAAACAAAAATAATTGAATAAAAAAATAAGAGTTACTTATATCTCAACGTCACCCCAACTAAAAATTAATTAAAATCAATAAGAAATAAACAAAAACAATAAAAAATAATTAAAATAAAGATCTATAGGGTCTTCTCGTCCTATAAAAAAATTTAAGCATTTTAACTCAAAATTTAAATTATAATATTAATATATGAGACAGCTAATATTTCGTCCAACCATTCATACAAGTCCACAATTAATGAACTAATGATTATGCTACCTTTGCACGGTCAAAATACCGCGGCCATTAAAATAAATTCATTGGGCAGGTCAAATCTCAAATAAATAACAAGAAAAGATGTTTTTGATAAACAGGCGAATAAATAAATTTGCCTAATTCCTTATAATAAATTAACAAAAAATAAACATTTAAATAAAAATATACTAATTAAATCATTATATCAAATAATAAATAATTAATTAAAACATTCCAATAAATAATTAAATATAATTAAATAAAAAAAACAAAATAATAAATTATAAAATACTAAATAATGATGGATAATATAAAACCTACACAATATTAATAAATAAAAATTATAAAGATAAATCAGAGCTAATCCCCCAAAATATTACTATTTATAAATAAAAATATAAAAATTATATTATTAAATAAAAATAACTAAATTAAATTCAATTATTAGAAAACTAGATATCTTAATTCACGAATAGCATATCACAACTAAAAAATTATAATAAATAAATATTCAACTGTAAAATACATAATAAATTAGATCAAATTAATTCGAGAAAAACAAATAAATAAATTATATTAAATCTACCCTGATACAAAAGGTACAAAAATAATTCTACTTAAAAATTAATAAATTAAATCCTTAACAGTAAAAATAAACTATAAATTAAAAGATTAATTCAACAAACAATACTAAAACAAATACATATAATATAATTCAAATTAAATAAAAGTAATAAATTAAAAAAATTAATAAATTAATAATCAGAACCTAAAGAATTGCACTAAAATCTATTCAACGTAAATGAATTATTTTCTATAAACTACAATCTGTAAATTCTTACTAGATACACTTTCCAGTACATCTACTATGTTACGACTTATCTCAAATAAATTGAGAGTGACGGGCGATATGTACTTATTTTAGAGCTAAAATCAAAATAACATTATAAATAAAATTACTATTAAATCCACCTTCATTAAAATTTTAAAATTCAAATCCATTTATTAAAAATATTGTAATTCACTAAAACTTAATCATAAACTGCACCTTGACTTGAAATAAATTAAATTAATAAATAAAGTAAATTAAATTCTAATAAAATAAACTTATAACAGCGGTATACATACTGAAAACAAAATTAAGTAAGATAAAACGGGGATTATCGATCACGAAGCAAATTCCTCTAAATAGACTAAAACACCGCCAAATTCTTTAGGTTTAAAGAACATAACTATTATTACCCAGGTTAAAATTAACATATAAAATAATAGGGTATCTAATCCTAGTTTAATATTCATATTTCAAAGAATCAAAAAAAAATTAATTATAATTTATAATTTCACCCAAAAATTAAAAAATTAAATCCAAATAAAATTTAACTAAATTAAACCAAAATTATTAATTAATATTTATTGTATAACCGCGTATGCTGGCACAAACATTTACAATAATAAAAAGAATATCCAAATCATAAATAATTATATATTTAATATTAAATACTGCAAAACAAAAATTATTAAAATAAAATCACATTAAAGCAAAAACTTACATGTATATATTCCTTATAAATTAATAAAGTAGCCAGAATCAAACTACCTTCAACAAAGAAAAATAAACAAATTAGTACATAAAAGGTTTAAATTTCCATTCCACTTATTCCAATTCATAAAAATAAAAATAATAGGAATAAGTGGAACTGATTAAACCTTCTATTGAATTATTTTTAGTATCTCCTGGGTGATTTATTCAAACATAAGAAGACTTTATCCCTACAATAAAGAAATACTTATTATATGTTAATGTTACAATTAATAGTTAAAATTTAAAATAATAGATCCATTTTTAAATGTGTAAAGAATTATTAAACAACAAGAGTTTAACCCTATTATATGAAAATCCCTTAATAAAAATAAATTTCTATAAAAATTTCACACTATATAAAATTTTAATTTACCTACCACTATCTCGTTCAATAAAATCAATTATCTTATATAAGATAAATATATCGTCATAAGCCATAACGAATTTACTATAATAATAACTAATAAAATCCTTTATTAATTAAGAAGGGTATTCCATTTTAATTAGTATAAATAAGGGAATACCCTCACTTTTCATTTTTTTTTCATTTATGAAAAGTGAGGGTATGCCTATTTGATAATAAATATTTAATTAAAATATAGATAATTATTAAATAAGTATTTATATTATATAAATTATTTATATTAAAATATTTAATTATTAGTTAATATATTATAATAAGAATTTAATATATAATAAATAATCTTATTATTATATGTAATTAAAGAAATAATACTATATTATATATATACTATAAATTATATTAAATTCTTATTATAATATATTTTCTTTAAATAAATCTATAAGAGGTTATTATTAATTAATAAGGTAACAATATTATAATAAGAATTTAATATAATTTGAAGCCAGTTTAGTGTGAATATTCAATAAGTAAATTTTATAAAATGATAAAAATTAAACTTTTTATCATTTTAGAGATACTTTTATCCGATATTAATTAACTTTATCCCAATTTAACTAAACTTTTTGCTATTTTGGCTATTCTTTTTAAGAAGAATATATAACATACCAGTACCAGAACATATTTTTATTTATATAGATGTTTAATGTTACAATAATATATAAATTTTCTAATATAGTACACCAGTACCAGAACATATTTTTATTTATATAGATGTTTAATGTTACAATAACATAAAAATCCCCTACAAAAAAAAAGAAAATAAAAAAAAAAATTAAAAAATAAAACGAAA